AAATGATTTAAACGCAATAACTGCACCAAGTGCCATTTTTACCCAAGGTTTCGCCACGTCAGGTCTTTCAACTGAAATGCATCAACCCGCAATATTAGTACCTGCTCTACAATCTCAGTGGTTAATGATGCATGTCAGTATGATGTTATTGAGCTATGCAGCTCTTTTATGCGGATCTTTATTATCAGTTGCTCTTATAGTGATTACATTTCAAAAAAAAACCGATTTTTTTTTGAAAAACAAGAATTTTTTCAGTTTAAGGAAATCGTTTTTCTTTGGTAATATGGAATATTTGAACGAAAAAGGAAGTATTTTAAAAAAGACTTCTTTACTATCATTTAAAAATTTTTACAAATATCAATTAATTCAGCATTTGGATTCTTGGAGTTATCGTGTCATTAATTTAGGGTTTACCTTTTTAACCATAGGTATTCTTTCTGGAGCAGTATGGGCTAATGAAGCATGGGGTTCATATTGGAATTGGGATCCTAAGGAAACTTGGGCATTTATTACTTGGACCATATTTGCAATTTATTTACATACTAGAAAAAATTCAAAATTGCAAGATCAAGTTACGAATTCGGCATTTGTAGCTTCTATAGGATTTATCCTAATTTGGATATGCTATTTTGGGATCAATCTATTAGGAATTGGGTTCCATAGTTATGGCTCATTCCAATGAATATCTAATTGAATAAAATAAACTGCATAAAGAATAAATAAAAAATAAAGGATACATAAAAGAATCGTCAGATACACAATGAAATTTTGTGCGAGTTTTTGAGAACCTTTTCAATTTTAAATAGAGGAATTATTGAAAAGGTTCTCAAAAACTTTAGATATATCTAATTACAATTCTAATTAAAACTTACCTTTTTTTCATTGCACAACGAATAATCGTGAAAATATGAAAGTCGAAGAATTCTAAGACTTTTTTTTTCCAATTAATGAAATTTATTGAATCTAAAAAAAGAATGAGTATCTAAAAAAATAGAACTTGTACCTTGTCAACCAATAACGGGAGAACAAATCAGGATAAATACCAATTCCTATTACAGGTAGAAAGATATAGATCGAGACAAAGAGTTCTCGTGGTCCAGATTCAAAAAAAATTCGAGTTTGTAATATTAAATAGCTTGTATCCATAGAAAATCTGACGTAATATCGTAACATAGATAATAAAAAATAGAATTTAATATCATTCCAATTGACATCACAAAAGTAATTAACATTTTTGGTATGAAAAGATATTTTGGGCTGGTAATTATTCCAAAAAAGAGTAAAAATTCTGCAACAAAACCACTCATTCCTGGCAATGCAAGAGAAACGATCGAGAAACTACTAAACATGATAAAGATTTTTGACATTGGTATTTGACATTGGAATAGGTATTCCCATCTCTTCGAGATAAAAAAAAAACGTATTCTATCACAACTTGTTTTTGCTAATAAAAAAGCACAGCACCAATCAATCTATGAGATAGTATTTATAAAATGATTTCATTAAGTCCTATGCCAGTTATTCCTATAATTAGGAAACCCATACCTAGAATTCCTATTAAGAAGAAAAAAAAAAGATTGATCCATTTAGAATCCTTCTTAGATTGGGTTAATGGATCGTCCAATTGGGAAATGATAACAAAATAAAAACAAAATAAATAGATCATTAGAAGGAACTCTAGGATATATATAGGATATCTAGGATATACTATATATATATATATAGTATATAGAGTATACCATCTATGACACCTTATTTCTCCTATGAGTGAAAAAGATAATTGAAGAACCCGCAAATATGGTCAAACCAAAAAGTATTGTTAACCAAGGAAAATAACTCGTGATAAAGACAAGATAAGATTATACCAGAAAAGCCCGTGCTCGGGAGAAGAATAATAATATTCTCTTTTCTCGAATACGGGCTTTTGTTGGTAAAGAGGAATCAAATGATTCAAGTGGAGTTTTTTGTCACATATCAATAAGAAAGACCCATGCTGCGAGTTGTTTCATGCCATAAATAAACACGGACACTCAAAAAATCCGTTGGACAAGCGGATTCACATCTTTTACAACCTACACAATCTTCGGTTCTTGGCGCAGAAGCAATTTGCTTAGCTTTACATCCGTCCCAAGGTATCATTTCCAATACATCCGTGGGGCAAGCTCGAACACATTGGGTACATCCTATACATGTATCATAAATCTTTACTGAATGTGACATTGGGTCTGTAAATTCCAGTTTTGAACACAAAAAATTTTCAATCTGGTAAAATAAGAAAATGAAATAATCATATATTTTATATTGTAGACACCAGATGAATCAATGATTTATCAAAATTTTAAGAATCAATAGATTTTTTAATCTGTTTATGAGAAAGGACCAAGATACTTTGATTTCCATTTCAATAACCATGAAATATAAGTTTACGAATTCAATTCATGTTAATTTTACTATATGTATATAGATATAGAATATATAAAGTATAGAATATATAAAGATTCTAGTATTCTAGTATATAGAAATCTAATTATATAGTTATATAGGTAGAATAATTATATAGATAATTATAGATAATAGATAGATAGAAATAGAATTAAGGATATACAAACAAGAAGAACCAATACCAATGAAAAGGCAGAATCAATGGGATTGGTAAGTAATACTATTCCCAGACCTCCTAATATAAGAAATGATTCCAGAAATATTACTAAAGATATTGAATAGTTACAGGTAAATTATTTGTATGGGATAAGGTAATTATGAAACTTTGTCCAATGTACCTTGTGGCTCATATTTTTTCCTTAATTCATTATTTCATTCATTTATTAAAATGAAAAATATAAACAAAGAATAACTGAACTAAGAAAAAAATAATTAAAAAATAAAAAAGAACAAGAATAATAATAATAAATTCAAATTGAATTAATAAATTTTTGGTTCCCTAATATTTAATTGATTTATTAATTTCTTATAACGCACTTTATTTTTCTTTGACAAATAAGTCAATAATCGTTGACGTTTTCCTAGAATTATTCGTAGACCCCTTTGTGATAAAAAATCTCTTTTGTGCAATTCTAAATGTGAAGTAAGTCTCCGTATCTTACTGGTGAAATGGAATACTTGAAATTCAACAGATCCACTATTTTCTTCTTTTTCTTCTTGTGTAATAACTGAGATGAATGAATTTTTTTTGACCATAAATTAAAATTTGTATCTTTATTTTCTGTGAATTTTACCGATCAGGAAAAATAAAAAAAATAATAATAAAGAATATTTATTATGCCAGGTATTTTTATCTTTTTATCTAGTATACATCAAATTTGAATTCTATTCATATACTCTTTTTTTTTTCATTTATGTGGTTTATGTTTTTATGTTTTGTATATTTTGATCAAAATATACAAAACATATATGTATTCGCGAAATAGAACAATTTCTTTGTTCTTTTTACTTAATCTTTTTACTTAAAGAAATTCTACTCTTCCTAATGAAAGTTGATATACTATGAAATCAGCATCATGTATTATAATAGTACTACATAGTTTATATGTTTTGGCTTTCTTATCTACCAAATATGTTAGACGATATGTAGGAAATCCACTATAAATTCTTTTTCATTGGAATTGAATTCATTCCTAATTGTTAATACATATGTATTCTTGACATACTGAAACGACTGCTGTTATTGGCATCAAACCAATAGCGATTCATACAAGCTAAATCTTCTAATCTATAATTGGGCCAAAGAAACAATTTGAATTTAATGAAATTTTTTATATCTGTATTAATATGTTTGTTCTCATTCAAAAATTGCCCACAGTTTCTTATTTTATTTTCATTACAAAATCTTGGATTTCTATCCACAACATGAAAATTCCGGGAATTTAAACAAATTCGAATTCGAAATTCTCTACGACGTCTGGGGGATAGAATATTTTCAGGAACAAGTAAATCATAATGATTTTTGTCTCCACTCAAAAATAGCTTGCTGTGTTGTGCAATGGATTTTTCAAACCCCCCTTTCTCAATTATTTTTTTTGTGTATTTTTTATTTGTTTGGTACTTCTTATTATCGACTGATGAAATATCCATAGTTTGATATATAATAGATTTTCCGTCCCTTCGTATAGATATACAAATTGGTTCAATAATAAATATTCCCTTTCTTATCAATTCTGCAAGAACTAGGTCCCCTTGAATCAACATTTCATCTAGATTTATTTCACCTCTTTGAATCAAAGATATAACAATTTCCTTTGGATTTATCAGTCTAAGTAGGAGACAATATACCCTTATATTTTTCATTATTTTCTTATTCAAATGATCAGCCCATCTTAGTTGAAAAAGTAAATATTCTCTCAAAAAGAAATCTAGTTCCATATCATTCTGGCTCTTATATTGTTTTTTTTTTTTACCTTTTTTTATTTCTAAGCTTGCGTAATCTTCTTCAACAGCTTTTTTTTTCTTAGATGATTTTACGTTAAAATTTTCATTTATAGAAAAATGAAAAAAGAGTGATTTGATTGGGATGATCCAAGGTTGAATTTTATATACATCAAAAAGTAGTACAAATTCTGGGAAGAACCAAGTTTCTAGATTGGATATAGTATCATGATTGGATGCGATATCATTATCATAGAACCTTTTTTTATTCATTCCCATGCAATCAAAAATGAAATTGCATGTTTTGATCTCTTGATGAATTGTAGGAAAAAAAAGATCTTTTTTTTCCATTTTGTTGAAATTATTAATTTCAGTCTTAGTATTTTTCTGAATCTTGATGCCAATATGTGCATTGGTCCAGATATCCATATTATTCTCAATATTATTTAGAAAACAAAGATGAAGAATTCTACAATCAAAATATTTTCTATCCAAATTAGTATTCCTATCAATAAGAAATCCTTTTTCTAGATAATCATTACTAGGTATACTTACCAATACATAAAATGATTCAGGTTTCGATGTATTGAAATGATATGTAATTTCTTGGTCCCCGTTTTTTTCTAATGTTGATCCAGAAATGTATAAATTAGGGAGGCTTATGTATTTATATGATAAAATATCATATCTGTAATGTTTTTTCCATTTATCTTTTTTATTCATAAATGAATTCTCTGCATAATCATTTTCTTTCATGGAATAAATGAATCGGTATTTTTTATAGAGATCCAATTGGTTTGATTCCTTGTTTTGAATCATAAGATGTTTATCAATTCTATTTCTCCATTCTTTAGGTACTAATACTAATTGATACTTTTTTTTTTTAGATAAATCGTATTGATAATAACTTTTTAACCAGTTTTTCCATTCGTTCATTACAAACGTATTAATTTGCTTATGTCTTGATTTATAATTAAATATTCCGTGTATCATACAATAGTCTTTTAAATTATCCTTAAAAAAAGGATAGCTCCCTTGATATTGAAATACAGGTCTCAATTGATACTTATTAAGTAATTGGTTTTGGGATATTTTGTAAAAAACATATGCTTGGGATAGGGAAGATAAGTTCCAATAAGTATTGGAATTTTTATTGCTAGTCTTAGTATTATCAATATTTGAAAACAATTTGTTTATAGTCAAAATAAAATTCATTTTATTTTGATTTCTTTCATCAATTCCTTCTTGTTCTTTATTTATTCCATTTTTATAAATGGATTTATTAAAGATCTTTTTTGTTGATTCAAAGAAAAGTTGTGTATTGATCTTAGAAATGGTAATGGTACATAAAAAAATATCTATGTATATTTTTTCAATGAATGATTTGATAAAGTAGTGTGATTTACGCATTAATCGGATATTTTTCCTTTTTAATATTTTCCAAATATGCTTCTGTAATCCCGATCTTTTATTATCATAATTTATAACTATTTCTTTTTTTTTCTTGTCTTTTGCAATTCCTTCGATTTGATTCCTGATTTGAATTGTCTTATCAGAAAGATCTTTCATTCTTCTTTCTATTAGTGAATAATTGAACCAATTTATCGTTTGATTTAGAACGGATGATTCGCTAGGAATATTTCTTTTTAAATCTTTTTTATTTTCGTTCGGTTCATATACTTTTTCTTTCCTCACTTCAAATAATAAATTTGGATTTACTTTATCCAGTTTTTTCATTATTAGGTTGATAATTGGAACTATTTGGATAACTCCTTTTTTTTTTTCTTTTCTAACTTTTATAAAGTTTATTAGAAGTTGTAAAAATTTATTTTTCACTTTTTTTTTTCTTTTTTGAAGTTCTTTATAAATAGGTTCAAAAAAGAAAGGTCGTTTTCGGGGAGAACCAAAGGGAAGTTCCGCTTCCATTCCCCAGACTGTTAAAAAACAAAAATTTTTTTTTTTTTCTTTTTTTTTCATTAGATCTCTATGATGAGATTTTTTCATTAGATCTCTATGATGAGATCGTGCCCTAGATTTTCTCCAAGGTTTTAGACAGAAAGGATATAAAATCTTTATCTGAATACCGTCTATTAACCAATCTTGGGGAAATTCTGTTTCTGATAATTCAACACCATTATAGGTGCATTTAATATGGATTTCTCTATTCCATTCCTGAAAATCCTCGTCCCACTCGGGAATTTGAAATAATAAAATACGGAAAAGATTTTTGGCAATTATTAATGAAGGCAATATAATGTATTTTCTAAGAAAAGATTGGGTTACTAACACCAAACCTCTTATTGCTTGAGTAAATAGAAAGGTATCCCAAACTTCTGATATTTCTATCTGTTCATTTTTATATTTTTTTTCTTCTTTCTTATCTTCATTTTCAAAATAGGAAATTTTTAACTCTGATTCTTGTTCTCTCCCCATCCAATTCCTAAAAATTAGATTCTTAATTTCGTTGATATCAAAAAACGAAAAAAAAGATGTTTTGTCTAGACGATCCAAAAAAAGAGGAGAATGTACATTTGCTTGAAGGAGGTTCCAAATAACTGTTTTACGTCTTTGAGCGCGCATGGATCCTTTGATTAGATTGCGACGAAAATCCGATTGTTGTGAGTAACGTATCAAAGCTACCTCGTCCATTTGATCATCCTTTTCATCATTGTTACTAGTATTCAGAATACTAGAAAGAGAATTGGTATTCTGATCATTATCGTTATAAATTATCACATGTTTGGATCTTCTTGAATGAATCTCATAATATTCGTCCTCCAAATCTTCTTCATTTTCTTCTTCTTCTCCCAAATTCTCGGTTAATTTGTATGACCATCGAAAAACCTTTTTACTTATTTCTTCTTTTCTAATTCCAATAGATTTCTTTTTCATTCTTTTTTGATCTTTTGTATGTGTTGTAATTACATCAAATAAAAATTGAAAATATTTTTCTTCATTTTCTGAATCAATTCCTTTTTCTTCTGTAGAATTTAAAAATGATTGACGGTGAAGTTCTACGGAATTATTAAGAAGTAAATCATGAATCTTATTTAGAAAAAAAAATTCTACTAAATCTTCTGTATCTGTATAAATATTCATGATTGCACGTGAATCTAA